AAAAGAAATCAGTTGTATATATATTCGAACCACCGTTGGTCATGTTTCTTTTTATCGAGAAATAGAAGAAGCCATACAAGGGTTTTGTCGGGCCTACTCATATGCTATCTAAACTAAGAAATTAGCTTAATTGATACCCGTGCCTGTGCTGTGAGAAGTAGGGTCTATCCAATTTCATCGGTATCATTATAATTTATGAATTTCTATGTGAAAATAAAGATTGAGGAAAGGAAGTTTTCGAATCACTAACTCAGGCCCATTGTCCAATACTACTCGTCGAAATATGGAGGTACTTATGGCGGAACGGGCCGATCTGGCCTTTCACAATAAAGTGATAGATGGAACTGCTATGAAACGACTTATTAGCAGATTAATAGATCATTTCGGAATGGCATATACATCACATATCCTGGATCAAGTGAAGGCTTTGGGTTTCCAACAAGCCACTGCTACATCTATTTCATTAGGAATTGATGATCTTTTAACAATCCCTTCTAAGGGATGGTTAGTCCAAGACGCTGAACAACAAAGTTTTATTTTGGAGAAACACCATCATTATGGGAATGTACACGCGGTAGAAAAATTACGTCAATCCATTGAGATATGGTATGCTACAAGTGAATATTTGAGACAAGAAATGAATCCTAATTTTCGGATGACGGATCTTTCTAATCCAGTCCATCTGATGTCCTTTTCGGGAGCTAGAGGAAATGCATCTCAGGTACATCAATTAGTAGGTATGAGAGGATTAATGTCGGATCCCCAAGGACAAATGATTGATTTACCCATTCAAAGCAATTTACGTGAAGGACTTTCTTTGACAGAATATATAATTTCCTGCTACGGAGCCCGCAAAGGAGTGGTGGATACTGCTGTACGAACATCAGATGCTGGATACCTCACGCGTAGACTTGTTGAAGTAGTTCAACACATTATTGTACGTAGAACAGATTGTGGTACTATCCGAGGTATTTACGTGAGTCCTCGAAATGGGATGACGGAAAAAATTTTTGTCCAAACACTAATAGGTCGTGTATTAGCAGACGATATATATATGGGTATACGATGCATTGCCACTCGAAATCAAGATATTGGAATTGGACTTGCCAATCGATTCATAACCTTTCGAGCGCAACCAATATATATTAGAACCCCCTTTACTTGCAGGAATACATCTTGGATTTGTCAATTATGTTATGGCCGGAGTCCCACTCGTGGCGACCTGGTCGAATTGGGAGAAGCCGTGGGTATTATTGCGGGTCAATCAATAGGGGAACCGGGGACTCAACTAACATTAAGAACTTTTCATACTGGCGGAGTATTCACGGGCGGTACTGCCGAACATGTACGGGCTCCTTCTAATGGAAAAATAAGGTTCAATGAAGATTGGGTTCATCCCACACGTAACCGTCATGGGCTACCTGCTTTTCTATGTTCTATAGACTTGTATGTAACCATTGAGAGTCGGGATATTATACATAATGTGAATATTCCACCAAAAAGTTTGCTTTTAGTTCAAAATGATCAATATGTAGAATCAGAACAAGTGATTGCCGAGATTCGTGTCGGAACGTCCACTTTTCATTTTAAAGAGAGGGTTCGAAAACATATTTATTCTGAATCAGAGGGAGAAATGCACTGGAGTATCGATGTCTACCATGCACCTGAATATACATATGGTAATGTTCATCTATTACCAAAAACAAGCCATTTATGGATATTAGCAGGAAGGCCGTGTAGATCCAGTATAGTGTCTTTTTCGCTCCACAAGGATCAAGATCAAATGAATGTTCATTCTTTTTCTGTCGAAGAAAGATATATTTCTGACCTCTCAATCACTAATGATCGAGTAAAACATAAATTGTTGGATACTTCTGATCAAAAAGATAGGGAAATTCTTGACTATTCAAGACTTGCTGGAATCAAATCCAACGGTCATTGGAATTTCATATACCCTTCGGTTCTACAAGAGAATTCTGATTTCTTGTCGAAAAGGCGAAGAAATCAATTTTGTATCCCATTACGATATGATCAAGAACGAGAGAAAGAACCAATACCTGGTTTTGGTATTTCGATTGAAATACCCATAAATGGTATTTTACGTAGAAAAAGTATTCTTGCTTATTTTGATGATCCCCGATACAAAAGAAATAGCTCGGGAATTACTAAATATGGGACCATAGAGGCGGATTCAATCGTAAAAAAAGAAGATTTGATTGAGTATCGAGGAGCAAAAGAATTTGGTCCGAAATACCAAATGAAAGTGGATCGGTTTTTTTTTATTCCCGAAGAAGTGCATATCTTACCCGGATCTTCGTCCATAATGGTACGGAACAATAGTATCATTGGAGTAGATACACGACTCGCTTTAAATACAAGAAGTCGAGTAGGTGGGTTAGTCCGAGTGGAGAGAAAAAAAAAAAGTATTGAACTGAAAATTTTTTCTGGAGATATTTATTTTCCTGGAGAGACAGATAAGATATCCAGGCACAGCGGCATTTTGATACCACCAGAAACGGAAAAAAAAAATTCTAAGGAATCAAAAAAATGGAAAAATTGGATCTATGTCCAACGGATCACACCTACCAAAAAAAAGTATTTTGTTTCGGTTCGGCCCGTAGTCACATATGAAATGGCCGATGGGATCAATTTAACAAGACTTTTCCCTCAGGATCTCTTGCAGGAAAAAGATAATGTCCAACTTAGAGTTTTCAATTATATCCTTTATGGAAATGGAAAGTCAATTCGAGGAATTTATCACACAAGTATTCAATTGGTCCGGGCTTGCTTAGTATTGAACTGGGACCAAGAAAAAAATGGTTCTATAGAAGAGGTTCATGCTTCCTTTGTTGAGGTAAGGGCAAATGATCTGATTCGCGATTTCATAAGAATTGAGTTAGTCAAGTCTACGACTTCGTATACCGGAAAAAGGTATGATATGGCGGGTTCGGGATTAATTCCCGATAATCGATTAGATCGTACCAATATCAATCCTTTTTTTTCCAAGGCGAAGATTCAATCATTTACCCAACATCAAGGAACTATCGGTACGTTGTTGAATCGAAATAAGGAATGTGAGTCTTTGATAATTTTGTCATCATTCAATTGTTCTCGAGTTAGTCCATTCAACGGTTTGAAATATAACAACGATGTGACAACATCGTTGGACCCCGTAAACCCGATAAGGGATTGGTTTGGCCCCTTTGGTACTATTGTACCTAAAATAGTGAATTTTTATTCATCTTTTCATTTAATAACTCATAATCAGATCTTGTTAAATAAATATTTGAAACTTGACAATTTGAAACAGACTTTCCAAGTACTTCAAGTATTTCATTGCTATATAATATTTGAAAATCAAAGGATTTATACAGGTGATGACATCATTTTGACTCCACTCTATTTATATCGGTACTTTATCGAAATCGATTTTTTAGAAGAGACATCCGCAATAATGAGCCTTGGGCAATTTCTTTGTGAAAATATATGTCTATTTCAAGATGGATCATACATAAAAAAATCAGGTCAAATTTTCATTATTGATATTGACTCTTTAGTTATAAGATCAGCTAAGCCCTATTTGGCTACTCCAGGAGCAACGGTTCATGGACATTATGGGGAAACCCTTTATGAAGGAGATACATTAGTTACATTTATATATGAAAAATCGCGATCTGGTGACATAACACAGGGTCTTCCAAAAGTGGAACAAATCTTAGAAGTGCGTTCGATTGGTTCAATATCGATGAACCTCGAAAGGAGAGTTGAAGATTGGAACAAACATATACCAAAAATTCTTGGAATCCCCTGGGGATTCTTAATTGGAGCTGAGCTAACCATAGCCCAAAGTCGTATCTCTTTGGTTAATAAGATTCAAAAGGTTTATCGATCCCAGGGGGTCCAGATTCATAATAGACATATAGAGATTATTGTACGCCAAGTAACATCAAAGGTGTTGGTTTCAGAAGATGGAATGTCTAATGTTTTTTTACCTGGGGAATTCATTGGATTGTTGCGAGCGGAACGAGCAGGGCGTGCTTTGGACGAAGCAATCTGTTATAGGGCAATCTTATTGGGAATAACGAAGGCATCCCTGAATACTCAAAGTTTCATATCCGAAGCAAGTTTTCAAGAAACTGCTAGAGTTTTAGCAAAAGCTGCTCTACGAGGCCGTATTGATTGGTTGAAGGGCCTGAAAGAGAATGTTGTTCTGGGGGGGATTATCCCTGTCGGTACCGGATTCAAAAAATTAGTGTACCGCTCAAGGCAAGACAAGAACATTCATTTTGAAATCCAAAATAAAAATCTATTCGAGTTGGAAATGAGAGATATTTTGTTACACCATAGAGAATTTTTTTTTTCTTGCGTCCCAAACAATTTCCATGAGACACCAGAAAAATCATTTACGCGATTTCATAATTCCTAAGGTAAGGGTGGATTCATTCTTTCTTTTGACTTTCTATTTATTGATTTGGTAATAAATAAAATGAAATATTAATAATAAAAATGAATGGTTGGGGCTGTGTATCAACGGTCAATCCCGGTAGAAGGTTCCGTCGGAACAATTTTTTATTTGTTCAAAAAAAGAGAAAGTGTGGGAAAAAATGACAAGAAGATATTGGAACATCAATTTGGAAGAGATGATGGAAGCAGGAGTTCATTTTGGTCATGGTACTAAGAAATGGAATCCTAGAATGGCCCCTTACATCTCTGCAAAGCGTAAAGGTATTCATATTACAAATCTTACTAGAACTGCTCGTTTTTTATCAGAAGCCTGTGATTTAGTTTTTGATGCAGCAAGTGGGGGAAAAAATTTCTTAATAGTTGGCACCAAAAATAAAGCAGCGGATTCAGTAGCATCAGCTGCAATAAGGGCTCGATGTCATTATGTTAATAAAAAATGGCTTGGTGGTATGTCAACGAATTGGTCTACTACAGAAACGAGACTGCATAAGTTTAGGGATTTAAGAGCAGAACAAAAGATGGGGAAACTCAATGGTCTCCCAAAAAGAGATGCTGCAATGTTGAAGAGAAAATTATCTACTTTGCAAACATATCTAGGTGGGATCAAATATATGACGGGGTTGCCCGATATTGTAATCATCGTCGATCAGCAAGAAGAATATACGGCCCTTCGAGAATGCATCATTTTAGGGATTCCAACAATTTGTTTAATTGATACAAATTGTGACCCAGATCTCGCAGATATTTCGATTCCAGCCAACGATGACGCTATAGCTTCAATTCGATTGATTCTTACTAAATTAGTATCCGCAATTCGTAAGGGTCGTTCTAGCTATATAAGAAGTTGTTGATTATGATTATGTTATGATTAAGAATAATGAGATTAGTTAATTAGTCGGGAACTTCATAGATTTATTGAATCGGTTACTATTCTTGTCTTGGATTAAAAAAAAAAGAGAAAATTGGGATATTTATATTTTTTTATGTGATTTCTTGATATCCTAAATATATTATTAATGATTAAAGTGGAGATTAGTTGAGAAAGAGATGGTTGAATCAAAATAATTACTTTTTTTTAAGTTGATTTCTGTCCGAGGACAATATGAATGTTATACCATGTTCCATTAAAACGCTCAAAGGATTATATGATATATCAGGTGTAGAAGTGGGCCAACATTTATATTGGAAAATAGGAGGTTTACAAATTCATGCCCAAGTACTTATCACTTCTTGGGTCGTAATTGCTATCTTATTAGGTTCAGTCATCATAGCCGTTCGAAATCCACAAACCATTCCGACCGACGGTCAAAATTTCTTCGAATATGTTCTTGAATTTATCCGAGACTTGAGCAAGACTCAGATTGGAGAAGAATACGGTCCCTGGGTTCCCTTTATTGGAACTATGTTCCTATTTATTTTTGTTTCTAACTGGTCAGGTGCCCTTTTACCTTGGAAAGTCATACAGTTACCTCATGGGGAGTTAGCCGCCCCCACGAATGATATAAACACTACTGTTGCTTTAGCTTTACCGACGTCAGTGGCATATTTTTATGCGGGTCTTACCAAAAAAGGATTAGGTTATTTCGGGAAATACATTCAACCAACCCCAATACTTTTACCAATTAACATCCTAGAAGATTTCACAAAACCCCTATCTCTTAGTTTTCGACTTTTCGGGAATATATTGGCTGATGAATTAGTAGTTGTTGTTCTTGTTTCTTTAGTACCTTTAGTAGTTCCTATACCTGTTATGTTTCTTGGATTATTTACAAGTGGTATTCAAGCTCTTATTTTTGCAACTTTAGCCGCGGCTTATATAGGGGAATCCATGGAAGGTCATCATTGATTAGCTTTCGAAATAGTCTTTTTTTTTTTAGATTATCCCAATTCAGGAAATGCATGGTTCCAGATAATCCACTCGGTTCTTGGTTGGGGAACATAATGGATACAAATGCGTATGTATATACGATTAGAGTTGTAGGAGGAAAGATAGACTTACGAAATTGTGAAAAAAGGATGGATTGGAGGGGCATGGTAGATGTATGGTAATGTCTATAAGTCTGCCCGGACCCTGTATATCTTTCGAAGAAAGATTCCAGAATCCGATTCAATATAAAATACGAGTGGTTTACGTTATGAAAGAAACTAATGTATATGTGATATTAGATATATACTAGTTATATAAGGGTTATCCCTATCTAATTTATTATTTTCATTCGAAGTTTTTAGTTACTTCGACTCGATAGATTTGAATGATCAAATAAGTAAGAATTCATTGGTTACTTGTATCATTAACCATTTTTTTTTTTTAGTATGAGGAACTTATCATGAATCCACTGATTTCTGCCGCTTCCGTTATTGCTGCTGGATTGGCCGTAGGGCTTGCTTCTATTGGGCCTGGAGTTGGTCAAGGTACTGCTGCGGGCCAAGCCGTAGAAGGTATTGCAAGACAACCGGAAGCAGAAGGTAAAATACGAGGTACTTTATTGCTGAGTCTAGCTTTTATGGAAGCTTTGACAATTTATGGGCTGGTCGTGGCATTAGCGCTTTTATTTGCGAATCCTTTTGTTTAATTGAATCCTATAATTCCAATAAAAAAGTACGTTACATATTTTTTCTATTAACTCGTTGCCGTTGACTTCTGTGAATTATATCAACACTTGACTCCTAAATTATTTATTTTTTGAGACAATACCATACCCTGGGAAGGCCTGATTTGAGGATGAGGAATTAGTGGATTTGCTCGCTTTTTTCCTTCCCGTCTACTATGGAAAACTTGTTTACTTTTATTTTAGGAATTCAACAACGGAGATATTTCACAATTGACATGAGACCTAGGACCTAACCCAATAAGATACTTATTGGAAACTTCAAAAAAAGGGCGAGCGAAGTGATACAAAAAGAACTCTGTTCTTTGTTAGTCCTATCTATAAGAGGAGAACATATGAAAAATGTAACCGATTCTTTCCTTTCCTTGGGCCATTGGCCATCCGCCGGGAGTTTCGGGTTTAATACCGATATTTTAGCAACAAATCC